AAAAAAAAAAAATAATGAGATAATTGTATCAATATCCGGACCTTTTGTATATTTGTATATACATGTATACAATAAAGTATCTTTTTCCTAATTTGTTCTGCATGGATCTAACTCTTTCAACTTTTCTTCAGTTGGAAGTTCTTATACGACATAATGGATCGTTGCCTTTGGAAAGGGGGTGAAGAAGCCCTTTCCATACAATATTTTTTTTATTTCAAAGAAACATTATCAATCATGTAAAATCAAAAGAACAAATAGAAAAAGCCGGCTATCGGAATCGAACCGATGACCATCGCATTACAAATGCGATGCTCTAACCTCTGAGCTAAGCGGGCTTACAGAATCTAAATTGTCATGCATAGGAATTCAATATATGAATTAGATTCGTTGATAATAAAATAGGTACATTATCAATGAATTTTTAGTTTATAGTTATAGAATAGAGGGTCTGCCCTAAAGAAAAGAAGAAGATGAGAATCAAAATGAAAGATGCAATCCAGAGATCAATAAAGCATAATGAAATTTTGATTCGGAAAGGGAAGCTAATAAAACAACAAAATTGACCGTTCGAATATTCATATTCCAAATTGCATGGTAAAAATGAGAGGAAGCGAGGCATATCTTCATATAGCCATCTATTGAATTGCGAATACAGACATGCATAGAATCATTTCGTATTGGACCAAATATGGGTGGGTCCCACCACAATACAGATGAAGGAAAGAAGATAGAAATCAAAGGAGAAGAGGAGGAAACGCTTATCGATATAGGAATCGATATTTATAATGAATTCAATGATTCCAGCATAAATGAAAGAAAAAAAGAGAACATTATTACATACAACAATGAGATCCTAATCTCAAAAAAAGGGGATATGGCGAAATTGGTAGACGCTACGGACTTAATTGGATTGAGCCTTGGTATGGAAACCTACTAAGTGAGTACTTTCAAATTCAGGGAAACCCAGGAACTAATAAAAGGCAATCCTGAGCCAAATCCTGTTTTCCGAAAACAAGCGGGGCTTCAAGCGAGAATAATAAAAAAGGATAGGTACAGAGACTCAATGGAAGCTGTTCTAACAAATGGAGTTAACTGTTTTTTGCTGGTAGAAAGAAGAATAATTCTTCAATAGAAACTCCAGAAATAAATTTATATACATAACTATAGGTAGTATAGTACTGAAATTGTATAAAAAAATGATTAATGACGATTTGAATCTGTTTTTTTTAGATGAAAAAAAGTTAATCGATTCTAAGTTGAAGAATGGAAGAATAGTCATTGATCAAATTCTTTACTCCATAGTCTGCTGATCAATTTATGACTCGGACGAGAATAAAGATAGAGTCCCATTCTACATATCAATATCGATAACAATGAAATTTATAGTAAGAGGAAAATCCGTTGACTTTAGAAATCGTGAGGGTTCAAGTCCCTCTATCCCCACAAAAAGCCCATTTTATTTGACTCCCTAAAATTATTTTTTTCTCTCTCCTATCTTCTGTTTTCATTAGCAGTTCGTTCAAAATGCGTTCTATTTGTTGTCATTCATTCTACTCTTTCACAAACAGATCCGAGCGAAAAAGTTATTACTAAGGTATATTAATAATGATAATACACGTACAAATGAACATATTTTAGCAAGGAATCCCCATTTGAATTTCACAGTTCATATCTGTCATACAGAAAATTGAAACTTATAAAGTTTTCTTTTTTAAAATCCAAGAAATTCCAGAAGGGTTGAATAAGACTTTGTAAGACTGACCTTTTCATCCTTTTATTTTAATTAACATAGAGCCACCAAAAGTCATCTAGTAAAATAAAAATGATGCTTCAGGAATGGTCGGGATAGCTCAGTTGGTAGAGCAGAGGACTGAAAATCCTCGTGTCACCAGTTCAAATCTGGTTCCTGGCACATGATTTATTTGTATGATATATTCTACAAATTAGAAATATGGATCAACATACATAAAGTCTAGATCCTGATACATATTTATCCATCCAGGTATCTGGTATACTCTTCTATTTCAAAGATCTTCGTTTTTCAAACTTCAACTGGCTTGTTTACAAACACGGTTGTTCTTCCTAAATCCATGTGTGATCTATATATAAATTCGATTGTGGTTGGGTTAGGTTGGAGTTTTTAACCGGCTCATGTGCTGATAGAACCACCATATTTTTGATTGACAGAAAGATAAGGAAATGGCTCCTTGTGCTCTGATTCATTATTTGGATTATAATCCAGGAGCACTACCAAAGTGTTTCAAAGAAAAGGGTTATCTTGACATAGGTCTGCTTTACCTCTGGACTATATATAGAGAAGAACCTGCTGAGTTAAATGGAGTCTCTATCGCTCTGCTAAAAAAATCCAATATGAGACTTGATACACCTTATTAAAATTTAAGTTCATAGGGGGAAAAGAGATTTGTTGAGGTTCCCTTATACTCACATTATCCTAGCATTGAATACTGGTTATTCATCTTATCAATATCTCAAATAAATG